GGTAAAGAGGGAGAATTCAAAATTCTAGAGTCTAGAGAAGAACAAACAAAAAGAGAAGAGAAAAAAGAAAAGGACAAAAAAGAGGAGAACAAAAGAAAGGAAAAAGCACGGATAGCGATAGCAGAAGCCTGGGATAGCATTCCTTTTGCGCAAATAATAAGAGGTTACATGTTAATAACTCAATCAATTCTTCGAAAATATATTCTATTACCTTCATTGATAATAGCCAAAAATCTCGGGCGTATGTTATTCTTCCAACTTCCTGAATGGTCTGAAGATTTGCAGGAATGGAATAGCGAAATGCAGATTAAATGTACTTATAATGGTGTTCAATTATCAGAAACAGAATTTCCAAAAAATTGGTTGAGAGATGGGATTCAGATCAAAATTTTATTTCCTTTTTGTCTGAAACCTTGGCATATATCTAAACTGTACCCCTCCCGTGGAGAGCTAATGAAAAAGAAAAAACAAAAAGATGATTTTTGTTTTTTAACAGTTTGGGGAATGGAAGCTGAACTTCCCTTTGGTTCTCCCCGAAAGCGCCCTTCCTTTTTTGAGCCCATTTTTAAGGAACTCGAAAAAAAAATTGGAAAATTAAAAAAGAAATATTTTATAACTCTAAAAGTTTTAAAAGGAAAAACAAAATTATTTAGAAGAGTTTCAAAAGAAACCAAAAAATGGCTTATCAAAAGTATTCTATTTCTAAAAAAAAAAAAAAAAGAACTTTTAAAAGTAAATCCAATTGTATTATTTAGATTCAAAGAAATATCTGAATCGAATGAAACGAAAAAAGAAAAAGATTATCTAATTAGTAATCAAATAATTAACAAATCATTTAGTCAAATTGAATCTGGAAATTGGGCAAATTCTTCACTGATAGAAACCAAAATGAAGGATTTGACTGATAGAACAAGTACAATAAAAAATCAAATAGAAAGAATTACAAAAGAGAAAAAGAAAATAACTCCAGAAATAGACATTAGTCCTAATAAAACAAATAATATTAAAAAATTAGAATCGCCAAAAAAGATTTTCCAAATATTAAAAAGAAGAAATACTCGATTAATATGGAAATTCCATTATTTTATAAAATTATTCATTCAAAGATTATACATCGATCTATTTTTATCTATCATTAATATTCCCAGAATTAATACACAACTCTTTCTTGAATCAACAAACAAATTGATTAAGAAATACATTTCCAATAATGAAATAAATCAAGAAAAAATTAATAAAAAAAAAAAAATTCACTTTATCTTTATTTCGACTATAAAAAAGTCACTTTATAATATTAGTAAGAAAAATTCACATATTTTTTTTGATTTATCCTACTTGTCACAAGCATATGTATTTTACAAATTATCACAAACCCAAGTTATTAATTTGTCTAAATTTAGATCTGTTCTTCAATATAACAGAACGTCTTTTTTCCTTAAGACTAAAATAAAGGACTATTTTAGAACACTAGGAATATTTCATTCTGAATTAAAACATAATAAACTTCAGAGTTATAGAATCAATCAATGGAAAAACTGGTTAATACGGCATTATCAATACGATTTATCTCAGATTAGATGGTCTAGATTAATGCCAAAAAAATGGCGAACTAGGGTTAATCAAAGTTGTATGGTTCAAAATAAAAATAGAAACTTAAACAAATGGAATTCATATGAAAAAGACCAATTAATTCATTACAAAAAAGAAAATGATTCTGAACTCTATTCATTATCAAACCAAAAAGATAATTTTAAAAAATGTTATAGATATGATCTTTTATCATATAAATCGATTAATTATGAAAATAAAAGTGACTCATTTATTTCTAGATTATCCTTTCAAGTAAATAAGAACTTCGAAATTTCTTATAATTCCAACACGTCCAAACACAACTTTTTTGATATGCCCGGCAATCTTCATATCAATAATTATCTAAGAAAGGGCAATATTCTAGATATAGAAAGAAAGCTCGATAGAAAATATTTTGATTGGAAAATTATCCATTTTTCTGTTAGACAAAAAGGAGATATTGAGGCCTGGGTTAAGATCGATACCAACAGTAATCCAAATACTAAAATTGGTATTAATAATTATCAAATAATTGATAAAATTGATAAAAAAGGCCTTTTTTATCTTACAACTCATCAAAATCCAGAAAAAACTAAAAAAAATTCGAAAAAAGTCTTTTTTGATTGGATGGGAATGAATGAAAAAATATTTAATCGTCCCATATTGAATCTGGAATTTTGGTTCTTCCCAGAATTTGTACTACTTTATAATGTATATAAAATAAAACCGTGGATTATACCAAGCAAATTACTTCTTTTAAATTTGAATACAAATGAAAATGTTAGTCAAAATAAAAACCAAAAACAAAACTTTTTTCTACCATCAAATAAAAAAATAAAGAATCGAATTCAAGAAGCAAAAGAACCCGCAAGTCAAGGAAAAAGAGAGCGTGGATCAGATATAGAAAACAAAGGAAATCTGGTCCCTGTTTTCTCAAAACATCAAAACGATCTTGAAAAAGATTACGCGGAATCAGACACAAATAAAAAGACAAAACAATACAAAAGCAACACGGAAGCAGAACTAGATTTGTTCTTGAAACGTTATTTGCTTTTTCAATTGAGATGGAACGATGCTTTGAATCAAAGAATGATCGAAAATATCAAGGTATATTGTCTCCTGCTTCGACTGATAAATCCAACCAAAATTACTATATCGTCAATTCAAAGGAGAGAAATGAGTTTGGATATAATGCTGATTCAGGCGAATTTAACTCTTACAGAATTGATGAAGAAGGGGGTATTTATTATCGAACCTATTCGGTTGTCTGTAAAAAATAATGGACAATTTATTATGTATCAAACTATAGGTATTTCATTGGTTCATAAAAGTAAACACCAAACTAATCAAAGATACCGAGAACAAAGATATGTTGATAAAAAGAATTTTGATGAATTCATTCTGCAACCTCAAACTCAAAGAATAAATACAGACAAAAATGATTTTGATTTGCTTGTTCCTGAAAATATTTTATGGTCTAGACGTCATAGAGAATTGAGAATTCGAAGTTTTTTTAATTCTTTGAATTGGAATGGCGTCGATAGAAATTCAGTATTTTGCAACGAAACCAATGTAAAAAACTGGAGTCAATTTTTGGATGAAAGGAAACCTCTTTATAAAGAGAAAAATGAATTAATTAAATTTAAGTTCTTTATTTGGCCTAATTATCGATTAGAAGATTTAGCTTGTATGAATCGTTATTGGTTTGATACCAATAATGGTAGCCGTTTCAGTATCTTAAGGATACATATGTATCCACGATTGAAAATTAATTGATAGTACTATATACCCTGTCTCGTATAGAGTATCTGAAAGCAAACAAATGCACACATGCCTTGTCTTACATCTCATTCGAATCTAATTCGAGTAGACGATACTAAATCAATAAGGTATCGATTGGATCTATAAATTAATCAACAGAATCTTCTTCATTTTAGGATTTTAGGTTTAAATTATTCGCTTTTGTGAATGAAAAAAACGTACCTACCACCTTTTTGGATTCCTATCTGAATCAAATTTAAAAATTTATTAATTTATTGGAATTGATAAAATTAGGGGTTCATAAAGAAATTAAGTCTATATAACACGTTCAAATTACTGGCATTATTATTACTGATCGCTAAAATTCGATAAAATCCATATCTGTAAAATAAAGAAAGGGGAAATTCGTTTATGGTAAAAAATTCTGTCATTTCAGTTATTTATCAAGAAGAAAAGAGAGGATCTGTTGAATTTCAAGTATTCAATTTCACCAATAAGATACGGAGACTTACTTCACATTTAGAATTGCACAAAAAAGACTATTTATCTCAGAGAGGTTTGAAGAAAATTTTGGGAAAACGTCAACGACTGCTAGCTTATTTGGCAAAAAAAAATAGAGTACGTTATAAAGAATTAATTAATCAGTTGGACATTCGAGAGACAAAAACTCGTTAATTTGATTAATTTGAAGAGTCATTTCATTTTCACTTATATGTTTCGATTAAATTTTGATGAACTTCTTTTCACTTTCAGTAATTCATGGAAGAATGAATCGGTAAAAAACTTATGACTGCACCAACTACAAGAAAAGACCTCATGATAGTCAATATGGGGCCTCAGCACCCATCAATGCACGGTGTTCTTCGACTCATCGTTACTCTAGATGGTGAAGATGTTGTCGACTGCGAACCAATATTGGGTTATTTACATAGAGGGATGGAGAAAATTGCAGAAAACCGAACAATTATACAATATTTGCCTTATGTAACACGTTGGGATTATTTAGCTACTATGTTCACAGAAGCAATAACCATAAATGGACCCGAACAATTAGGCAATATTCAAGTACCTAAAAGGGCTAGCTATATCAGAGTCATTATGTTGGAGTTGAGTCGGATAGCTTCTCATTTGTTATGGCTCGGTCCTTTTATGGCGGATATTGGTGCGCAGACCCCTTTCTTCTATATTTTTCGAGAAAGAGAATTGATATATGACCTATTCGAAGCTGCCACCGGTATGCGAATGATGCATAATTATTTTCGTATTGGAGGAGTGGCTGCCGATCTACCCTATGGCTGGATAGATAAATGTTTGGATTTTTGCGATTATTTTTTAACAGGGCTTGCTGAGTATCAAAAACTTATTACCCGGAATCCTATTTTTTTAGAACGAGTTGAAGGCATAGGCATTATTGGGGAAGACGAGGCATTAAATTGGGGTTTATCGGGACCAATGCTACGAGCTTCCGGAATAGAATGGGATCTTCGTAAAATTGATCATTATGAGTCTTACGACGAATTTGATTGGCAGGTTCAATGGCAACGAGAAGGGGATTCATTAGCTCGTTATTTAGTACGAATCGGTGAAATGACAGAATCCATAAAGATTATTCAACAGGCTCTGGAAGGAATTCCAGGAGGGCCTTACGAAAATTTAGAAATCCGACGTTT